GCTAGTGTAGCTTAAATTAAAGCATGACACTGAAGATGTCAAGATGAACCCTAGAAAGTTCCACAGGCACAAAGGCTTGGTCCTGACTTTACTATCAGCTTTAACCCAATTTATACATGCAAGTATCCGCACCCCTGTGAGAATGCCCTCAATCCTCTGCTCGAGAACGAGGAGCAGGCATCAGGCTCGCCCTACACCCTAGCCCAAGACGCCTTGCTACGCCACACCCCCAAGGGATTTCAGCAGTAATAAACATTAAGCCATAAGTGAAAACTCGACTTAGTTAGGGCTAAAAGGGTCGGTAAAATTCGTGCCAGCCACCGCGGTTATACGAAAGACCCTAGTTGATAGCTACGGCGTAAAGGGTGGTTAAGGAATATAAAAATAAAGCTAAAGACCCTCTAAGCCGTCATACGCACCCCGAGGGCACGAAACCCTAACACGAAAGTAGCTTTAAACAAAATTTACCTGACCCCACGAAAGCTAAGAAACAAACTGGGATTAGATACCCCACTATGCTTAGCCCTAAACCTAGATGTCCCATTACAAACACATCCGCCAGGGTACTACGAGCCTAGCTTAAAACCCAAAGGACTTGGCGGTGTCTCATACCCACCTAGAGGAGCCTGTTCTAGAACCGATAACCCCCGCTAAACCTCACCACTTCTTGTTCTTTCCGCCTATATACCGCCGTCGTCAGCTTACCCTGTGAAGGCAATGCAGTAAGCAAAATGGGTCCACCCAAAAACGTCAGGTCAAGGTGTAGCGTACGAAGTGGGAAGAAATGGGCTACATTTTCTACTAATAGAATATACGGACGGCACCCTGAAACATTGTGCCTAAAGGTGGATTTAGTAGTAAAAAGAAAACAGAGAGTTCTTTTGAATTAGGCTCTGAGACGCGCACACACCGCCCGTCACTCTCCCCTACACTTACTATTAAAAACATTCATAATAGAATAACCACTACATACGGGGAGGCAAGTCGTAACATGGTAAGTGTACCGGAAGGTGCACTTGGAATAATCAGAGCGTGGCTGATATAGCAAAGCATCTCCCTTACACCGAGAAGATATCCATGCAAATTGGATCGCCCTGAGCTAAACAGCTAGCTTAAACACCCAGACAATTAATTCAACATTAAAACCCCGCACAAGACCAACATACCCCAAACTAAAACATTTTACCGCCCAAGTATGTGCGACAGAAAAGGCAACATTAAAGCTATAGAAATAGTACCGCAAGGGAACGCTGAAAAAGAAATGAAACAAATCATTAAAGCACAACAAAGCAGAGATTAACGCTCGTACCTTTTGCATCATGATTTAGCCAGCCCCCCTGAGCAAAGAGAACTTTAGTTCAAAGCCCCGAAACTAAGTGAGCTACCCCGAGACAGCCTATCATTAGGGCCAACCCGTCTCTGTGGCAAAAGAGTGGGAAGATCTCCAGGTAGAGGTGACAGACCTACCGAACTTAGTTATAGCTGGTTGCCTAAGAAATGAATAGAAGTTCAGCCTCGCACTCCTTAATTCAGAACCCAAAATTCACAAGAACCAAAGTAACATGCGAGAGTTAGTCATAAGGGGTACAGCCCTTACGAAACAGAATACAACCTCACCAGGTGGTTAAAGATTATATTAAACAAGATAGACTGCTTCAGTGGGCCTAAAAGCAGCCACCTGATCAGAAAGCGTTAAAGCTCCGGCAGAACCAAATTCCATTATTTAAATATTAAATCTAAAACCCCTAACCCTATTAGGCCCTTCCATGCTCACATGGAAGAGATACTGCTAAAATGAGTAATAAGAAGGGACCTCCCCTTCTCCAAGCCTACGTGTATACTAGATCGGACCCACCACTAGTAATTATCGATCCCAATCAAAGAGGGAAATGTGATCACATTAAACAACAAGAAACGTCCACACAACCCAATCGTTAACCCCACACTGGAAGGCATTAAGGAAAGACTAAAAGAAAAGGAAGGAACTCGGCAAACACAAGCTTCGCCTGTTTACCAAAAACATCGCCTCCTGCAAACCAACGACGTATAGGAGGTCTTGCCTGCCCAGTGACAAGTTAAACGGCCGCGGTATTTTGACCGTGCGAAGGTAGCGCAATCACTTGTCTTTTAAATGAAGACCTGTATGAATGGTGAAACGAGGGCTTAACTGTCTCCCTTTTCTAGTCAATGAAATTGATCTGCCCGTGCAGAAGCGGACATAAAAATACAAGACGAGAAGACCCTTTGGAGCTTAAGATATAAAGATCACCTATGTCAATGAGCCCCATACGGCAGCAAACTAAATAGCAACTGATCTTAATCTTCGGTTGGGGCGACCACGGGAGAAAACAAAGCTCCCACGCGGACTGGGGTAAACCCTAAAACCAAGAAAAACATTTCTAAGCAACAGAACTTCTGACCATTAAGATCCGGCTACACGCCGACCAACGGACCAAGTTACCCTAGGGATAACAGCGCAATCCCCTTTCAGAGTCCATATCGACAAGGGGGTTTACGACCTCGATGTTGGATCAGGACATCCTAATGGTGCAGCCGCTATTAAGGGTTCGTTTGTTCAACGATTAAAGTCCTACGTGATCTGAGTTCAGACCGGAGCAATCCAGGTCAGTTTCTATCTGTAACGCTACTTTTCCTAGTACGAAAGGACCGGAAAAAGGGGGCCCATGTTATAAAACACGCCCCATCCTAACTTAATGCAATCAACTAAATTAAATAAAAGGAAAGCATAAACCCACATCAAGATAAGATTATTAAGATGGCAGAGCCCGGTAATTGCAAAAGGCCTAAGCCCTTTCTGCCGGAGGTTCAAATCCTCCTCTTAATCATGACGGCCCTACTAATTACCTATTTAATCAGCCCACTAACCTACATCGTACCCGTATTACTTGCGGTAGCCTTCCTCACCCTTATCGAACGAAAAGTCTTAGGATACATACAACTACGAAAAGGCCCAAACGTAGTTGGACCCTATGGCCTATTACAGCCAATTGCGGATGGAGTTAAATTATTTATTAAAGAACCAATCCGCCCTTCCACCTCATCTCCATTTCTATTTCTCGCCACCCCAATTCTAGCCCTAACACTGGCACTACTATTATGGGTGCCAATACCACTCCCATACTCCATGACAGAACTAAACTTAGGTATATTATTTATCCTAGCCTTATCTAGCCTAGCTGTATATTCAATCTTAGGGTCAGGCTGAGCTTCCAACTCAAAATATGCACTAATTGGCGCTCTACGAGCAGTCGCACAAACCATCTCCTACGAAGTTAGTCTAGGACTAATCCTGCTATCCATCATTATCTTTACAGGGGGCTTCACCTTACAAATATTCAATATCACCCAAGAAACAACCTGACTACTACTCCCAGCCTGACCCCTGGCCGCCATATGATATATCTCAACATTAGCAGAGACAAATCGAGCTCCCTTCGATTTAACAGAGGGGGAATCCGAGCTGGTATCAGGGTTTAATGTCGAATATGCCGGAGGCCCCTTCGCCCTATTTTTCCTAGCCGAATACGCCAACATCCTACTAATAAATACACTATCAACAATTCTATTCTTAGGCGCCACCCACACCCCTGCTATTCCAGAAATCACCTCAATCAATATTATAGTAAAAGCCGCCCTACTCTCCATATTATTTCTTTGAGTACGCGCCTCTTACCCCCGATTTCGCTATGACCAACTCATACATCTAGTCTGAAAAAACTTCTTACCCATAACCTTAGCCCTCATCCTATGACATGCCGCTTTACCCATCGCATTAACCGGCCTTCCACCACAACTATAATAATGGGGCTGTGCCTGAATGCCCAAGGGCCACTTTGATAGAGTGACTTATGGAGGCTAAAATCCTCCCAGCCCCTTAGAAAAAAGGGACTCGAACCCATATCATGGAGATCAAAACTCCAAGTGTTTCCATTACACCACTTTCTAGTAAGATCAGCTAATTAAAGCTTTTGGGCCCATACCCCAAAAATGTAGGTTAAAATCCTTCTCTTACCAATGAGCCCATACACTCTAACAATTTTACTACTTAGCCTGGGCCTAGGTACAACCCTAACATTCATAACATCCCACTGACTACTAGCATGAATAGGCCTTGAAATCAATACATTAGCAATTCTCCCATTAATAGCCCAACACCACCACCCCCGAGCAGTAGAAGCCACTACAAAATACTTCCTGGCCCAAGCCGCTGCCGCAGCAACAATTCTATTTGCAAGTACTATTAATGCCTGAACCACAGGAGAATGAAACATCTTCTGCTTATCCAACCCAATCGCAATTACCTTAATTACTATAGCTCTTGCACTGAAAGTAGGACTAGCCCCTACACACTTCTGAATACCCCCTGTTATACAAGGCCTAGACTTAACTACCGGCCTCATCATAGCCACATGACAAAAATTGGCACCATTTGCATTAATTATTCAAATGGCCCCACTAGCCCAACCTCAACTAATCACAGCTTTAGCACTCCTCTCTGTTATTGTGGGCGGCTGAGGCGGCTTAAACCAAACACAGCTACGTAAGATCATAGCATATTCATCAATCGCTCACCTTGGCTGAATAATTATAATTGCACAATTTAAACCACAACTAACAATACTAGCTCTACTCATTTATATCATTATAACAACCGCAACTTTCATAACATTCAAACTAATATCTACAACAAAAATTAGCACCCTAGCAATAACCTGATCTAAAACACCAATCATTACAGCCACCACTGCCCTAACACTACTATCCTTAGGAGGTCTTCCACCCCTAACTGGGTTCATACCAAAATGACTAATTTTACAAGAACTAACCTCCCAAAACTTACCATTAACCGCCACCATCATAGCCATAAGTGCATTATTAAGCCTATACTTCTACCTCCGACTATGCTACTCCATAACCTTGACTATTTCCCCTAATACAAACAACTCCGCCACCCCCTGACGCTTACAAAGTACACAAAACACTACTCTATTGGCCATTTTTACAGCCTCTGCTTTAATACTGCTACCATTAACCCCCTTAGCACAGGCATTAACAAACTAGAGACTTAGGATAACACTAGACCAAAAGCCTTCAAAGCTTTAAGCAGGAGTGAAAATCTCCTAGTCCCTGAATAAGACTTGCAGGACTTTACCCCACATCTTCTGAATGCAACCCAGACACTTTTATTAAGCTAAAGCCTTCCTAGATGAGAAGGCCTCGATCCTACAAATTCCTAGTTAACAGCTAGACGCTCAAGCCAGCGAGCATTCACCTACTTTCCCCGCCCCCTTCAAAAAAGGCGGGGAAAGCCCCGGCGGGTAATTAGCCTGCTTCTTCAGATTTGCAATCCGAAATGTTATACACCACGGGACTTGATAGAAAAAGGACTTGAACCTTTGTTTATGGAGCTACAATCCACCGCCTAAACTCTCGGCCACCCTACCTGTGACAATCACGCGCTGATTCTTCTCAACCAACCATAAAGATATTGGCACCCTATATTTAGTATTTGGTGCTTGGGCCGGAATAGTGGGCACAGCCCTCAGTCTCCTGATTCGGGCAGAACTAGCCCAACCTGGAGCCCTCCTAGGCGATGATCAAATCTATAACGTCATCGTTACCGCACACGCCTTTGTTATAATCTTCTTTATAGTGATGCCAATTATGATCGGGGGCTTCGGCAACTGACTTGTACCCCTAATAATTGGAGCACCCGACATAGCATTCCCTCGAATAAACAACATGAGCTTCTGACTCTTACCACCATCCTTTCTACTGCTTCTTGCCTCTTCCGGCGTTGAAGCTGGGGCTGGGACAGGATGAACCGTGTACCCCCCGCTTGCTGGAAACCTAGCACATGCCGGAGCCTCCGTAGACTTGACTATTTTCTCCCTACATCTTGCAGGGGTCTCATCAATTCTAGGGGCCATCAACTTTATTACAACTATCATCAATATGAAGCCCCCAGCAATTTCACAATATCAAACACCTCTATTTGTCTGAGCTGTTCTAATCACAGCTGTACTCCTCCTACTATCACTACCAGTGCTTGCTGCAGGCATTACAATACTGCTAACAGACCGAAATCTGAATACCACTTTCTTTGACCCAGCAGGAGGAGGGGATCCAATCTTATACCAACATCTTTTCTGATTTTTTGGTCACCCAGAAGTATATATTTTAATCCTCCCTGGGTTTGGCATGATTTCTCACATCGTAGCCTACTACGCAGGCAAAAAAGAACCATTCGGCTATATAGGAATAGTATGAGCTATAATGGCTATCGGCCTACTAGGCTTCATCGTGTGAGCTCACCACATATTTACAGTAGGAATAGATGTAGACACCCGAGCATACTTTACATCTGCAACAATAATTATCGCAATTCCAACAGGTGTTAAAGTATTTAGCTGACTTGCAACACTACATGGGGGCTCCATTAAATGGGAAACCCCAATGCTATGGGCCCTAGGTTTTATTTTCCTATTTACTGTGGGAGGACTAACTGGCATTGTACTAGCCAACTCATCCCTAGATATTGTATTGCATGACACCTACTACGTAGTAGCCCACTTCCACTATGTCCTGTCAATAGGAGCAGTCTTTGCTATTATAGGAGCCTTCGTCCACTGATTCCCCTTATTTACAGGCTATACAATACATGACACATGAACAAAAATCCACTTCGGTACAATATTTGTAGGTGTAAACCTTACCTTTTTCCCACAACATTTCCTAGGATTAGCAGGTATACCCCGACGTTACTCAGACTACCCAGATGCCTACTCACTATGAAACATTACTTCATCAATCGGCTCTCTAATCTCCCTGGTAGCAGTCATCATATTCCTATATATTCTATGAGAAGCCTTTACTGCCAAACGAGAAGTACTCTCCGTAGAACTTACTCACACTAACATCGAGTGACTACACGGATGCCCTCCACCCTACCACACATTTGAAGAACCTGCCTTCGTGCAAGTACAAACAAACTAACGAGAAAGGAAGGAATTGAACCCCCGTAAGCTAGTTTCAAGCCAGCCGCATAACCACTCTGCCACTTTCTTTAATAAGATACTAGTAAAATGAGTATTACATCGCCTTGTCAAGGCAAAATTGTAGGTTAAAGCCCTGCGTATCTTAAGCCCCAAAGCTTTTAATGGCACACCCCTCTCAACTAGGATTCCAAGACGCAGCCTCCCCTGTAATAGAAGAACTTCTACACTTCCACGACCACGCCCTAATAATTGTTTTCTTAATTAGCACTTTAGTGCTATATATTATTGTTGTAATAGTCACTACCAAACTCACTAACAAATATATCTTAGACTCACAAGAAATCGAAATTGTATGAACTGTTTTACCAGCAGTAATTCTTATTCTAATTGCCCTCCCCTCCCTACGAATCCTTTATCTTATAGATGAAGTAAACGACCCCCACTTAACTGTAAAAGCCATAGGCCATCAATGATACTGAAGCTATGAGTACACCGACTACGAAAATTTGGCCTTCGACTCCTACATACTCCCAACACAAGATCTTCTACCTGGACAGTTTCGATTGCTAGAAACAGACCACCGAATAGTAATTCCCATAGAATCACCAGTTCGGGTCCTAGTCTCAGCTGAAGATGTCTTACATTCTTGAGCTGTGCCAGCATTAGGAGTTAAAATAGACGCTGTCCCAGGACGATTAAACCAAACATCATTCATCGCCTCCCGACCCGGAGTGTTCTATGGACAATGCTCCGAAATCTGCGGGGCCAACCACAGCTTCATACCTATTGTAGTAGAGGCTGTACCATTAGAACACTTTGAAAACTGATCCTCACTCATACTTGAAGACGCCTCACTAGAAAGCTAAATAGGGACTAGCGTTAGCCTTTTAAGCTAAAGACTGGTGGCCCCCAACCACCTCTAGTGACATGCCACAATTAAACCCCGCCCCATGATTTGCAATCCTTGTCTTCTCATGATTAATCTTCCTAACAGTAATCCCCAACAAAGTATTAAACCACACATTCACAAATGAAGTAGAAGTACTAAGCGCTGAAAAACTTAAATCAGACACCTGAAACTGACCATGGCACTAAACCTATTTGATCAATTCATAAGCCCCACACATCTAGGAATTCCACTAATTGCAATTGCACTCACACTACCCTGAATTCTAATCCCCACCCCAACTAATCGATATCAAAACAACCGCCTTATCTCCCTTCAAAGCTGATTCATTAAATCCTTTACACAACAACTACTTCTTCCACTTAATCAAGGCGGACATAAATGAGCTATAATCCTGGCCTCCTTAATAATCTTCATCCTAACACTAAATATTCTAGGACTACTGCCCTACACATTTACTCCTACAACCCAACTGTCCCTGAATATAGGCTTAGCTGTCCCACTATGACTAGCAACCGTAATCATTGGTATACGAAACCAGCCTACAGCAGCACTTGGACACCTACTGCCAGAGGGAACTCCCGCTCTATTAATCCCCATCCTAATTATCATCGAAACAATTAGCTTATTTATCCGACCTTTAGCTCTTGGAGTCCGACTAACTGCCAACCTAACAGCGGGCCACCTGCTAATTCAACTAATCTCGACCGCAACCATTACACTAGCACCAATAATAACTACAGTTGCAACCCTCACCGCCGCCCTACTAGTAATGCTAACACTATTAGAAGTTGCAGTCGCTGTTATTCAAGCCTATGTATTTGTACTTCTACTAAGTCTATATCTACAAGAAAACGTATAATGGCCCACCAAGCACATGCATATCATATGGTAGATCCAAGCCCATGGCCCTTAACCGGTGCAGTAGCTGCTCTATTAACAACATCAGGACTAGCAATCTGATTTCACTTCCACTCAACAACACTAATGGCCTTAGGCCTAGTACTATTAATTTTAACAATATGTCAATGATGACGAGACATTGTACGAGAGGGTACATTCCAAGGTCACCACACACCCCCCGTTCAAAAAGGATTACGCTACGGAATAATCCTCTTCATCACCTCAGAAGTATTCTTCTTCCTCGGATTCTTCTGAGCCTTCTACCATTCTAGCTTAGCCCCTACTCCTGAACTAGGAGGATGCTGACCCCCCACAGGCATCACGACTCTAGACCCATTTGAAGTACCCCTTCTCAACACCGCAGTACTACTAGCATCAGGTGTCACAGTCACATGAGCCCACCACAGCATTATAGAGGGGGAACGCAAACAAGCAATTCAATCCCTAACCCTAACAATCCTATTAGGCTTCTACTTCACTGCCCTTCAAGCCATAGAATACTACGAAGCCCCTTTCACCATCGCAGACGGTGTATATGGCTCAACCTTCTTCGTAGCGACAGGCTTCCATGGACTACATGTCATCATTGGCTCCACCTTCCTCGCTGTTTGCCTCCTCCGACAAATCCGATACCATTTTACCTCAGAACATCACTTCGGATTTGAAGCAGCCGCCTGATACTGACACTTCGTAGATGTTGTATGACTATTCCTATACGTCTCTATTTACTGATGAGGCTCATATCTTTCTAGTATTAAAATTAGTACGAGTGACTTCCAATCACCTAGTCTTGGTTAAAATCCAAGGAAAGATAATGAATTTAGTCTTGACTATACTAATTATCTCAGCCGCCCTATCAATAATCCTGGCCCTTGTATCATTCTGATTACCGCAAATAAGCCCTGATACAGAAAAACTCTCCCCCTATGAATGCGGCTTCGACCCCCTCGGATCAGCACGACTTCCGTTCTCCCTCCGATTTTTCCTAGTAGCCATCCTATTCCTCCTGTTTGACCTAGAAATTGCACTACTACTACCCTTACCTTGAGGCAACCAACTACCAGATCCCACCTACACACTAATATGGGCCGCAACTGTCTTAGTACTGCTCACATTAGGACTCATTTATGAATGACTACAAGGAGGCCTAGAATGAGCTGAATAGGGGGTTAGTCCAAACACAAGACCTCTGATTTCGGCTCAGAAAATTACGGTTTAAGTCCGTAATCCCCTTATGACACCCGTGTACCTCAGCTTTACCTCAGCATTTACACTAGGCCTCACAGGTCTAGCCTTCCACCGCTCCCACCTTATATCCGCCCTACTATGCTTGGAAGGCATAATACTCTCCCTGTTCATTGCCCTTGCCCTATGAACCCTTCAATTAGAATCAACTGCCTTCTCCGCAAGCCCTATTCTCTTACTGGCCTTCTCAGCCTGTGAAGCCAGCGCAGGCCTAGCCCTGCTAGTTGCCACAGCTCGAACCCATGGGACAGACCACCTACAAGCCCTAAACCTCCTACAATGTTAAAAATCTTAATCCCAACCATCATGCTATTCCCAACAATCTGACTCTCAACACCTAAATGGCTGTGAACCTTCACAACTGTACAAAGCTTAATTATTGCCATCCTTAGCCTTACTTGGATCAAAATACCTATAGAAACCAACTGATCCACATCCAACTACTACATAGCTACAGACCCCTTATCTACCCCCCTGCTAGTTTTAACCTGCTGACTTCTACCTCTTATAATCTTAGCCAGCCAAAATCATATTAAAATAGAGCCCATCAATCGTCAACGAAGCTACATTACCCTTCTGGTCTCCTTACAAGCTTTCCTAATTCTAGCATTCAGTGCTACCGAAATCATTATATTTTATGTAATATTTGAAGCAACCCTAATTCCAACCCTCATCATTATCACCCGCTGAGGGAATCAAGCCGAACGACTAAATGCCGGCACATATTTCCTATTCTACACGTTAGCCGGCTCACTACCACTTTTAGTAGCTCTCCTCCTACTTCACCATAATACAGGCACCCTATCAATACTAATTATTCAATATACACAACCCATGACCCTTAATTCCTGAGGTGACAAAATCTGATGAGCAGCCTGCCTAATCGCCTTCCTAGTAAAAATACCCCTATATGGAGTTCACCTTTGATTACCTAAAGCCCATGTAGAAGCCCCTGTAGCAGGCTCTATGGTCCTAGCTGCAGTCTTACTAAAACTAGGGGGATATGGTATAATACGAATGATAATTATATTAGACCCTCTATCAAAAGATTTAGCCTATCCAATCATTGCACTAGCCCTATGGGGTGTAATCATAACTGGCTCCATTTGCCTGCGACAAACAGACCTAAAATCCCTAATTGCCTACTCATCTGTTAGCCATATGGGGCTAGTAGCTGGAGGTATTTTAATCCAAACTCCGTGGGGCTTTACCGGAGCACTAGTGCTTATAATCGCCCACGGCCTAGTCTCCTCCGCCCTATTCTGCCTCGCTAACACCACATACGAACGAACTCACAGCCGAACTATACTTCTAGCCCGAGGTATACAAATCATCTTCCCCCTTACAGCCGTATGATGATTCATCTCAAACTTGGCAAACTTAGCACTGCCTCCTTTACCAAACCTAATAGGAGAACTGATAATTATCACAGCTATATTTAACTGATCCCCATGAACACTTATAATAACAGGAGCGGGCACCTTGATCACCGCTGCTTACTCCTTATACCTATTCTTAATAACACAACGGGGGCCCCTCCCCCAGCACATCATCAACCTACAACCCTTCCATACACGAGAACACCTACTAATGACACTTCACCTCCTCCCCGTAATACTTCTCATCTTAAAACCTGAAATCATATGAGGATGATGGTATTGTAGACATAGTTTAATACAAAACATTAGATTGTGATTCTAAAAACAGGGGTTCAACTCCCCTTGTCCACCGAAAGAGGCCTGACGGCAGTAAGGTCTGCTAACCCTTTACCCCCGCAGTTAAATTCCGCGGCTCATTCAACCCGCTCCTAAAGGATAATAGTTCATCCGTTGGTCTTAGGAACCAAAAACTCTTGGTGCAACTCCAAGTAGCAGCTATGCTAGACACTATTGCAACCACCTCCCTTCTACTCACCCTAACAATTCTCCTATTACCCCTAATAATAACCCTCAGTCCAAAACCACTAGACCAAAACTGAGCCACAAAGCATGTTAAGGCTGCTGTAAGCACTGCATTTTTCATTAATATTATCCCACTACTGATTTTTTTAGATCAAGGAATAGAGACTATTATCACGACATGACAATGAATAAATATTACAAATTTTGACATTAACATCAGCTTTAAATTTGACCACTATTCACTAGTATTTACACCCATTGCCCTATATGTTACCTGATCTATTTTAGAGTTTGCATCATGATACATACACTCTGACCCCCACATAAACCGATTTTTCAAATACCTATTACTGTTCCTGGTAGCTATAATTATTCTAGTCACCGCCAACAACCTATTTCAACTATTCATTGGGTGAGAGGGGGTCGGAATTATATCATTCTTGCTAATTGGCTGATGACACGGACGAGCCGATGCCAACACAGCAGCCCTGCAAGCAGTACTATATAATCGAGTAGGGGATATTGGACTAATCTTAGCTATCGCCTGAATCGCAATAAACCTTAACTCATGAGAACTACCTCAAATCTTTCTACTAGCCAAAGATATAGACATAACCCTTCCACTAATAGGAATCGTATTAGCAGCCACTGGGAAATCTGCCCAATTTGGACTACACCCGTGACTACCTTCAGCAATAGAAGGCCCTACCCCAGTATCTGCCCTACTACACTCAAGTACTATGGTCGTTGCAGGTATCTTCCTACTAATCCGACTCCACCCTTTAATAGAAAATAATCAAGTAATTTTAACTACCTGTCTATGTTTAGGGGCATTAACAACCTTATTTACCGCTACCTGTGCCCTTACACAAAACGACATTAAAAAAATCGTAGCATTCTCAACTTCAAGTCAACTAGGATTAATAATAGTCACTATTGGACTAAATCAACCCCAACTAGCCTTCCTACATATCTGCACCCACGCTTTCTTTAAAGCCATACTATTCCTTTGCTCCGGCTCAATCATCCACAGCCTAAACGATGAACAAGATATCCGAAAAATGGGAGGGCTACACAAGCTTATACCATTTACCTCCTCATGCCTTATCATTGGTAGCCTTGCACTCACTGGTACCCCATTCCTAGCAGGATTCTTCTCAAAAGACGCAATTATCGAAGCCCTAAATACCTCATACTTAAACACCTGAGCCCTAACCCTAACACTAATTGCTACATCCTTTACAGCTGTATATAGCCTACGGGTTATCTTCTTCGTAACCATAGGCTCCCCTCGATTTTTAACCCTAACTCCTATTAATGAAAACCACAAAGCGGTAATTGCACCCATTGAGCGTCTAGCCTGAGGCAGCATCATTGCAGGCCTTATCATCACCTCAAATTTTTTACCAATGAAAACTCCTACCATAACTATAACCCCCACCCTAAAACTAGCTGCACTCATCGTTACAATCTTAGGGGTTATTATTGCACTAGCCCTAACCAGTATTACATCAAAACAGATCAAAATTACCCCTACTCTGTCAGCACACAACTTCTCTAATATACTAGGATTCTTTCCACACATCATCCACCGCCTTATCCCTAAAATTAACTTAACATTAGGAAAACAAGCCACCAAAATTGACCGCCAATGATTAGAAATCGGGCCTAAAGGTATTCACCCTTTATACCAACACCTCTCAACATTACTTGACAGCACCAACACCAACATTATTAAAATATACCTAACATTATACCTAATTTCTACAGCCTTAGCCACAACCCTATTAGCTACCGTTTAAACAGCCCGAAGCGCCCCCCGGTTTAGACCCCGAGTTAACTCCAACACTACAAAAAGACACAATAATAATACTCAAGCACACACAACCAACATTCCTCCCCCAGCAGAGTACATCAAAGAAATCCCCCCAACATCCCCACGCACCATAAAAAACTCCTTAAACTCATCTACCACAACCCAATAACCCCCATACCCAGCTCAAAATCATCAAAACCCTACTCCAACCCCCAACAAGTACATCAAAACATACACCTTAACCGACCCAACCCCCCACGTCTCAGGAAAGGGCTCCGCCGCCAATGCTGCCGAATATGCAAAAACTACCAACATTCCACCCAAATAAATTAAAAACAACATCAAACCAATTAACGACCCCCCATGACCAATTAACACCCCACACCCAACCCCAGCTGCTACAGCCAACCCCAATGCCGCAAAATAAGGGGCAGGATTAGAAGCAACCCCCACTAAACCTACCACTAAACTTAACAAAAGTAAATCAAAAAAATATATCATAATTCTCACCAGGATTTTCACCAGGATCAATGACTGAAAAACCACCGTTATCATTCAACTATGAGAACCTCTTAATGGTCACCCGAAAAGCACATCCCCTGCTTAAAATCATTAATGACGCCCTTATCGATCTACCTGCCCCATCCAATATCTCTGTATGATGGAATTTCGGTTCCCTCCTACTACTTTGTCTAATAACACAAATTTTAACCGGCCTATTCCTAGCAATGCATTACACCTCCGACATCTCAACCGCCTTCTCATCTGTAGCCCACATCTGTCGAGATGTAAACTATGGATGAGTCATTCGAAACTTACACGCAAATGGTGCCTCATTCTTCTTCATCTGCATTTACCTGCATATCGGACGGGGTTTATACTACGGATCATACCTTTATAAAGAAACCTGAAACATCGGAGTAGTTTTACTACTCCTAGTAATAATGACCGCATTCGTTGGCTATGTACTTCCATGAGGCCAAATATCCTTCTGAGGTGCTACCGTGATTACAAACCTACTATCGGCTATCCCATATATAGGAAATGCCCTAGTACAATGAATTTGAGGGGGCTTCTCTGTAGATAATGCAACCCTAACCCGATTCTTTGCATTCCACTTCCTACTACCATTTGCAATCATTGCAGCCACAGTACTACACGCCTTATTCTTACATGAAACCGGCTCTAACAACCCCATCGGACTTAACTCCGACGCAGACAAAATTTCATTCCACCCCTACTTCTCCTATAAAGATGTATTAGGTTTCATTGTATTAATTACAGCTCTAGCCTCCTTAGCACTATTTTCACCCAACCTACTTGGAGACCCAGAAAACTTCACCCCAGCCAACCCACTAGTCACTCCTCCCCATATTAAACCAGAATGATACTTCTTATTTGCTTACGCAATTCTACGATCCATCCCCAACAAACTAGGCGGAGTACTAGCCCTGCTATTTTCAATCCTAGTACTAATAGTAGTCCCCCTACTACACACATCTAAACAACAAGGCACCACCTTCCGTCCCCTCACACAACTATTATTTTGAACCCTAGTTGCAGACGTATTCATCCTAACTTGAATCGGAGGCATACCCGTAGAACATCCATTCATTATCATTGGTCAAATCGCTTCCCTACTTTACTTCTCATTATTTCTAATCCTATACCCATTAGCGGGATGACTAGAAAACAAACTACTAAACTTCAACTGCCCTAGTAGCTTAGTACTAAAGCACCGGTCTTGTAATCCGGAGATCGAAGGTTAAAATCCTCCCTAGTGCCAGAAAAGAGAGATTTTAACTCCCACCCCTAACTCCCAAAGCTAGAATTCTCAACTAAACTATTTTCTGAAAACAACAAATGTTCGACTAAATTAAATGCTCTATGTACTGGTACATAATATGCATAACTCAACACCATGTATTAGTACATATTATGTATTATTTTACATCATGTTATAATACATTGAACAAGACTGACATTAAATTAACTAAAACATTCCTACTTAGTACAACCATAGCAATCTAACATATGCATTTCCAGGTTAATCATCATTCGATTATGTAATAAACGTTTTGATCCATCACAAATTCCAATTAAAAACCGACATTACTAGTACATCAAAGATATTTCCTCAAAAAATTACAATCAACACTGGGGTAGTAAGAGATCAACAATAATTGATACCTAAAAGTACAATATCCTTGATAGGGTCAAGGACAATAATTGTGGGGGTAGCACAACCTGCACTATTCCTGGCATCTGGTTCCTATTTCAGGGCCATAAAATTCTAATCCCCCATAAACTTAACTGTCCCGGCATAAGTTAATGGTGGAGTGCTTCATTAGCAAGCACCCCGCATGTAAACATCCACCTCGCCATAGGGTATCTTTTTTTTTTTCGGCTGATTTCACATACATCTCCAGTGGTTTTACCAGTAAAATATTAAGGTAGTCCTACATTATGGTAAATAATGAAGATAATGTATTATATAATGACATATAAATTCAATAAACCACACATTATTCTGTCAAGTGCATACATTATCTCTTGTTCCACATACTTCCCTAAGATTCCCCCTCTGCCTCGCGCGCGGTAAACCCCCCTACCCCCAAAGTCGAAGAGTCCTAGTTATTCCTGTTAAACCCCTAAACCAGGCAAGGCTCGATCGACAGCATCAACGAATTCAATTATGTGTTAATATATAGTGTTACAAATTCGCACCACACTATATA